GACTTTGACCAGAAAAACCCGCACTCGAGAAAATAGATTATTCCGAGTGCGGGTTTTTGTCGGTAAAGAGGAATCAAATGGATTTAAGTAGAATTTTGTGAAACGTATCAATAAGCTAGACCCATGCTACGAGTTGTCTCATGCCATAAATAAACCCGGACACTCAAGAAATCCGTTGGACAAGCAGATTCACATCTCTTACAACCTACACAGTCCTCTGTTCTTGGAGCAGGAGCAATTTGCTTAGCTTTACATCCGTCCCAAGGTATCATTTCCAATACATCTGTGGGGCAGGCTCGTACACATTGAGTACACCCTATACATGTATCATAAATCTTTACTGAATGTGACATTGGATCTATCAATTTTTTGAACGTTATCAATTTTCGATCTGGTAAAATCAGTAGTAACTGAATCATATATTGTAGACACCAGACGAATCAGTGGTTTACCAGAATTTTTTTTTAATTGAATAATCAATCTACTTCTGGATCTGGTCATGAGAATGAGAGAGGTCCAAGATACTTTGATTTATTACGTTTCAGCAAACATGGTCATACGATTTATACACGACACGCTAATTCTAATTGGTAAATATTCTATATATCTGTCTTTATTTATATCATTACGACTATTTATTCAACAAATTCGATTGATTGATACGAGTTGATTTTCTGTTACGATAGATCGACGAAACAATAGCTGGCCCAATAGCTGCTTCAGCGGCTGCAATAGCTATAACAAAGATCGAGAAAATGTCTCCTTTTAATTGTCGACTATCAAATAAATCAGAAAATGTTACGAGATTTAGATTAACCGCATTCAGTATAAGCTCAAGACACATAAGTGCTCTAACCATGTTTCGGCTTGTGATCAATCCATAAATACCGATAGAAAATAAATAGGCACTCAAAATAAGTACATGCTCGGTCATCATTGACCAACTCCTCATCAATTGAGATTGATTTCAATATGAACAACAATACAATTTAACCGATTTGATTGACTAGAATATAACAAGTACGGAAAAAAGGAAGGTATTAGTAATGGATCGAACTCAAACCCATTCAATTTAATATATGAACAATAGAATATAAAAATGGAACTGAAGGGAAATTGATGTCATAATAATAACACAGAACAAAACACGGCCTTATTTATTTTATTTGATTTTGGATTTCTAATTCTAAGTATTTATTACTGACGAGCCATAGCAATTGCACCTATCAAAGCAACTAAAAGAATTATAGAAATGAGTTCAAATGGAAGATAAAAATCTGTTGATAAATGAATTCCAATTTGTTGAACGTTACTTGTCAGGTCCTGCTCTATAATCTGGTTTGATCTTGTAGTCCAAATAATCCCGTACCATGACGTATCTGAGATAGTAGTAATTAGTGAAAAAAGAATACTTGTACAAACCAGTGAAGTAACTCCATCTCCAACTGTCCAAAGATATAAATCCTTGTAATATTCTGAACCATTCATGAACATCACAGCAAATACGATTAAGACATTTACGGCTCCCACGTAAATAAGGAGCTGTGCAGCAGCTACAAAATAGGAGTTAGATGGAATATGGAATAAGGATATACAAACAAGAACCAATCCTAATGAAAAGGCAGAATAAATTGGATTGGTAAGTAATACCACCCCTAGGCCTCCTAATATAAGACCTGATCCTAGAAATACTAAAAGAATATCATGTATTGATCCAGGTAAATCCATTATGTGTAAAATAAGAGATAAATAAGTTGAAATATTTCATTTTCATGACCTTACTGACCGGGCCAGGAAAAAAGAGGTTACCCTATCTTTCTTTTTTTTTTTTCTTGTATATGCCTAATTGAATTGAATCTTAATGTGGTGTGGATTGATGTAGATACAGTTATTGGACCAATCCCGCTTTTGTATCCGAAAGAGTAGTTGAAATTTTATATTTCGAAATCATCACGGATATATGAATCTATTCTAAATTCAAATCAAGCCGTGATTCTCACCAATCAATAGTTATGTTTTGTAGTTACTAACCAACCAAAATGAAAGAAACTTCGCTTCTTTAGATCAAAACGGAATCTTAGTAATTGGTAATCGTTCTTGAATCAAGGGGGTTATCCGTGGCTATTTTTATTTGAGTCGAATTCATAATTGTTCGAATTGTGTAATCTCCAATTACTGACATTGGTAACCGACCCAAAGCAATTTGATTATAATTCAATTCGTGACGATTGTAAGTAGAAAGTTCATATTCTTCAGTCATTGATAAACAGTTTGTTGGACAATACTCGACGCAGTTACCACAAAATATACAGATTCCGAAATCAATACTATAATTAAGCAATCGTTTCTTTCTAATATCTGTTTCCAATCTCCAATCAACAACGGGTAGATCTATGGGGCATACACGAACACATACTTCACAAGCAATGCATTTATCAAATTCAAAGTGGATTCGACCGCGGAAACGCTCTGATGTGATCGATTTTTCATAAGGATATTG